GAACGTCTGGAAATTATACCCGGAGCAGGAGATTCAATTAAGCGAGATTCCGAAGCGACAATTTCGCCTCTCCCATCAATAGGTTTAGCGAGAGCATTTATAACACGACCCAAGTAAGCCTCGCTCACGGGTATCTGAGCAATTCTTCCTGTTGCTTTTACAAAACTTCCCTCTTGTATCATCAACCCATCGCCCATTAATACAATTCCAACATTTTTGGATTCCAAATTCAGAGCAATACCTCTAGTCCCTTCTGCAAATTCGACTAATTCACCTGACATTATTTCACCAAGACCTATAATACGAGCAATCCCATCCCCCACTTGAACTACGCGACCAATATTCTCAATTCCTACTTTCCTATTATATTGTTCAATACGTTCTCGGAGAATTTTATTAATTTCGTCGACTCGAAGGGTTGCCATTAGTGTTTCTTGAATCTTTTTTTTTTTCGGAAGCAAGGGGAAAAATAATGCCTAAATTCTAAACGAAAGTAGAAGTTCAAGGCCTAATAAATTTTAATTATCTCTTCCACTCTATGGCCCCTAGAATGCCAATATTAGCACGAATCGTACGGAAATGTAACTCGGTATTCAAACAACTATTCAGAGTTCCTAGAGCTCCTTGTACGGCTTGTTGGAAAACCCGTTGTCGGACCTGATTCATCGCTCTTTGTTTTTCAAAATAAAGGGTTTCATTTTTAGACTTTTCTAATTGTTCCAAACTCATAGAAGTAGCATTAATCAAATTTGCTTTTTCTCGTTCTATCTCAGAGTATCCATTCATCCGATACTCATCTGCTTCTAGTTCGACTTTCTGTAATCGAAGCCGAGCTTTTTCGAGTTGTTCAAGGGTCCCTCTACGCAATTCTTCCGAATTTCGAATAGTACTTAAGATCCTCTGTTTTCGATTATCTAATAAATCTTTTAATGAAAGTAGATTATCTTGCTATTAAGTTTACAACTTTTATGATCTCTTCCCGAACCAAACATGAATCTTTCGATTCATTTGGCTCTCACGCTCCTTTTTTTCTTTTTTACTATGGATTATGGTTATTTCCATATCTTTTTTTTTGTAATGAGCCTATCCTCTATCCTCCTTTCTCTTTGTATTTCAATATACCGAAACGTATATAAGACTAGATAAATATTAAGAGGACTCTTCCGACTAGATAAAAATCTATCATGGTCAGCAAAGTTGTTTTTTTATTTGTATTTGCTCTGTTAGTTAACAATTTCATTAAGAAAAATGAAGTAAATAAATGGAAAATAAAAATTGCTAGAATTCTTTTTCTTTCCTTAAATCCAAAAAATTTCTATTTTTTTATACACAGGTCGTCGATTCGGCATTGGAAAAAGGGCAGGGTGCCCTTCTAGTAAATAGTTCAAACCATTTTATCGATATGAGTGTTCTATATCAGATAAATTCTACACTAGCTATTTCCCGTTTAAAGCATTTGGATACTAATAAAGCATTTCGATACTAATATAGTTGTAGAAAGAGTACCCGTTTTTGCCTGGACTTCAAGCAGTTTAGCTTTAACCGTGTTAATGGTCTCACATTATTGGTCTATAGAGAATCAAAGTAAATTTCCCAATGAGTTCCGAAATGCTATGGTTCTTCCATATGATTTCTGAAATTATTCAGAAGTAATTCGTGGAGATCGTGCACTTTTCTTATTTATCCCCTCCCAAAAAAAATATTAAAAAATATGCTAAGTGCAGCCGGATAGATCCAATCTATTCTTGAAATAGACAACTCGCACACACTCCCTTTCCAAAAAAAATCAATACGCCAACCACTACAGTTAGATTTATTAGATTTGTTGCTAAAATATCGGTATTAAGCCCGAAACTCCCAGCGAATGGCCAGTGAGCTAAAAAAACAAAAGAATGGGTTACATTTTTCATACGCTCTCCTCTTATAGATAGGACGAACAAAGAAGAAAGTTTTTCGATCACTTACTTCGCTCGCCCTTTTTTTATCGGTTTTTTTAATGCACTTTTTTTAATGCAAATAGATTCAATCTAATAATTTCTTTTAGATTAAGTCTTAGGTCTCGTTTGACCTGTGAAAGATCTCCTTTTGAAAGATCTCTTTTGTTAAAATGTTCCAAAAATTCCTAAAATAAAAGGAAAAAGACTTTCCACTATCCTAAACTAAGAAGGGAAGGAAGAGGGCGAGCATATCTTCTACCTAAATTGATCATGCTCAAATCAACCCCCCCCGGGGTATTCTCTGTCCCGATAAATAAAAAATTCCTGGAATAATATAATAAAAAAAAGTATTGATATACTTGGAATTACAGAAGCAAATACCAATTTACTAAAAAAGAAAAAAGTATCTAATCTAAAGGACTTATTTTCTTTTTTAGGATTAAACAAAAGGGTTCGCAAATAAAAGCGCTAGTGCCACAACCAGTCCATAAATTGTTAAAGCTTCCATAAAAGCTAGACTAAGCAATAAAGTACCTCGGATTTTCCCTTCTGCTTCTGGCTGTCTCGCAATACCCTCTACAGCTTGTCCTGCAGCAGTACCTTGACCAACTCCGGGCCCAATAGAAGCAAGCCCTACAGCCAATCCAGCAGCAATAACGGAAGCAGCAGCAATTAGTGGATTCATGGTGAGTTCCTCGTGTCAAAAAAAAAGAAATGGTTAAGGATACAATCAACCAAGAAATTATTACTTTTAACTTCTAAGCTCTATTGGGTAAAAGTAACTAAAAAGTACAAATTGAAATGATAATCTAAATCGTCCGAACTACTTCGAGATCTCGTTTTTAGTTTCTAATCATTATTTCATTATTCGATTTCTCTTTCTTTCCAACCAACCACCCTTTCATTCCATCTTTTTTTACTCTTCGATATCCTTGAGTTCCTTTTTTCTCCCTTCATCTAATCCATAATAAAAGACGAAATACAGGAAGAACCCCTATTGAAATCGAACTAATCCAAATCAAATCCAATAGGAATCAAATCAAGATATACAATTGATAACAATATGCTGCATAGAACTGGATATGGAATCCAATTCTTTCTATATATCGGATTAGATAATGAATCTAATCTAACTTAGAAATAAAGAAAATCCTATATACATTTGTTTCTTCTATTTTGTTTGCATATTTTCTTATTTTCGATGGAATCCAATTCCAAAATCTTCCTTAGAAAACCTCACAAAAGATGACTATCTTATAGACATTAAGAATATAGATCTAACCGATTTTGCATCCTCCCCTGAAAGCATATATAATTTAAAAATTCCGTAATATAGTCTATTCTCTCTCCTACAACTCTAGGTTATATATTCATACGCATTTTGAACTAGTTAGTTTTCTAACCAGGAGGATTATCTGCAACCATGCATGAATCGGACTAAGCAAAAAAAAAGACTATTTCGAAAATTAGTCAATTCAATGATGACCTTCCATGGATTCACCTATATAGGCTGCGGCTAACGTTGCAAAAATAAGAGCTTGAATACCGCTTGTAAATAATCCAAGAAACATGACCGGTATAGGGACTACTAAAGGGACTAAAGAAACAAGAACAACAACGACTAATTCATCCGCCAATATATTTCCGAAAAGTCGAAAACTAAGCGATAATGGTTTTGTGAAATCTTCTAGTATGTTAATTGGTAAAAGGATTGGGGTTGGTTTAATATATTTCTCGAAATAACTCAATCCTTTTTTGCTAAGACCCGCATAAAAATATGCCGCTGATGTGAGTAAAGCTAAAGCAACAGTAGTATTTATATCATTCGTGGGCGCTGCTAATTCCCCGTGGGGTAACTCTATAATTTTCCAAGGTAAAAGAGCACCCGACCAATTCGAAACAAAAATAAAAAGGAACATAGTTCCAATAAAGGGAACCCAGGGACCATATTCTTCTCCAATCTGAGTTTTGCTCAAATCTCGAATAAACTCAAGGACATATTCGAAGAAATTCTGACCGTCGGTTGGGATGGTTTGTGGATTCCGAATAGCTATGATAACTGAACCCAGCAAGATAGTAATTACGACCCAAGAAGTGATGAGTACTTGGGCATGAATTTGGAAACCTCCTATTTGCCAATAGAAGTGTTGGCCTACTTCTACGCCTGATATATCATACAACCCCTTGAGTGTTTTAATGGAACATGGTGTAATATTCATATTGTCCTCTGATAAAAATTGAACTTCAAAAAAGGAATTCTTTTGATTCAACCATCTCTTTCTCAACTCAGCAACTTGAAGTATTAATCTTATATTTAGGATACCAAGAAATCACATCAAATGATAATATATATCAATACCCTCTAATATATATCAATATTCCCCTTCTTTTATCTATGCAAAAAAAAATAGTAACTGATCCCATAAATTATCTATGCAAAAAAAATAGTAACTGATCCCATAAATCTACGTAGTTGCTTAAGAATTCACTATTATTCTTAATCTTAATCAATGATTTCTTATATAGAGAGAACGGCCCTCACAAATTGCAAATACTAATTTGTTAAGAATCAATCGAATTGAAGTCATAGTGTCATCGTTGGCAGGAATCGATATATTCGCGAGATCTGGGTCACAATTTGTATCGACTAAAGAAATAGTAGGAATCCCCAAAATGGCGCATTCCCGAAGAGCTATATACTCTTTTTGCTGATCAAGGACGATCACAATGTCAGGCAACCTCGTCATATATTTAATCCCGCCGAGATATCTTTGCAAGGTAGATAATTTTCTCTTTAAGATTGCCACATCTCTTTTTGGGAGATGGTGGAATTTTCCCATCTTTTCTTCCGCTCTTAAGTCTCTAAATTGAGAAAGTCTAGTTTTGGTAATCGACCAATTCGTTAACATACCGCTGAACCACTTTTTATTAACATAATGACAACGAGACCTTATTGCAGCTGATGCTACTAAATCCGCTGCTCTTTTTTTGGTACCAACAATTAAGAAGCTTTTTCCCTGACTTGCTGCATCAAAAACTAAATCACAAGCTTCTGATAAAAAACGAGCCGTTCTAGCGAGATTTGTAATATGAGTACCTTTACGCTTTGCCGAGATGTAAGGGGCCATTTTAGGATTCCATTTCTTAATACCATGACCAAAATGAACTCCTGCTTCTATCATCTCTTTCAAATGGATGTTCCAATATCTTCTTGTCATTTTTTCCACACTTCCCTTTTTTTCTTTTTTTCGTCTTACCATTACAGAATTGATTTCTTTTTGAAGATTAAGAAAGAGCCGAAATATCTTGAAATAAATAATAATTGTTCCGATGGAACCTTCTACTCAGAATTGGCCATTGATACATGATATAAACACAGCCTTAATAAATTAACTGACTTCTTTTATTTAGGAAAATACGAAAATACAAAATTGAAAATTAGATCTGTTAGCATTCTAAGGTCAAAAGTCTAGTTTCAATTAAAGTAAAAAAATTTGCTTTATATGCTTTATATATCCTTAAATGGTATAAATGGGAGTAAATGGGGGTTCTGATGTCTCATAGAAATTGTTTGTTACGTCAGAATCAGAAGAAATTAATTCTGTATGGAGAAACAAAATATCTCTCATTTCCGACGTGAATAGATTTTTTTTTTGAATTTCGAAATAAAGGTTCTTGTCTTGTGGGACACGCTGCACAAATTTTTGGAATCCGGTACCAACAGGTATAATTCCCCCCAGAACTACGTTTTCTTTCAGGCCTTTCAACCAATCAATACGACCTCGTAGGGCAGCTTTTGCTAAAACTCGAGCAGTTTCTTGAAAACTTGCTTCAGATATGAAACTTTGGGTATTCAGGGAAGCCCTTGTTATTCCCAATAAGATTGCCCGATAATAGATTGATTCATCCAAAGCTCGCGCTGCTCTTTCTGCTCGCAATAGTCCTATTAATTCCCCAGGTAAAAAAACATTAGACATTCCATCTTCGGAAACCCGTACTTTTGATGTTACTTGGCGTATAATAATCTCTATATGTCTATTATGGATCTGTACCCCTTGGGATCGATAAACCTTTTGGATCTTATTAACCAAAGAGATACGACTTTGGGCGATGGTTAGCTCAGCTCCAATCAAGAATCCCCAGGGAACCCCAAGAATTCTTGGTATACGCTCATTCCAATCCTCAATTCTCCTTTCGAGATTCGGCGATAGTGAATCAATTGAACGCGCTTCGAATATTTGTTCTACTTTTGGAAGACCTTGCGTTATATCACTAGATCTCGATTTTTCATATATAAAGGTAACTAATCTATCTCCTCTGTAAAGGATTTTTCCATAATGACCATGAACAGTAGCTCCTATAGTGGCCAAATAAGGCTTGGCTGCTCTTATAACAAAGGAGTCCATATTAACAAGGAAAATTTGACCAGATTTTTTTATGTGCGATTTAAATAGACATACATTTTCGCAAATAAATTGTCCAAGGTGAATTATTGCCAATGTCTCCTTCCACGAGTCATGATGGAGAAAGTGCCAATTCAAATGGAATGGATCCAACATGGTGTTACTGTCGAAATTTGACATCCTTTTATTTTCATCTATTAAAGAGTATTTAAGCCTTTTAAGTACTTGGAAGGTTTGTTTCAAATTGTCATTGTCAAGGAACACGTATTTTTCTAACAAGATCCGATTATGTGTTAATAAATAGTAAGATGAAGAAAAATTCGATATACTAGGTACAATAGCGCCTAAGAGCCCAAAAATATCTCGAATAAGAATTCTAGGATTCGATTCTTTTACCGCATTGGGATATTTCGAATTCTTGAATAAACCAATTCGAGAACAGTTGGATGCCGACAAAATCATCAAAGATGGGTATTCTTTATTTCGATTCAACAAGGTGCCAATAGCTTCTTGATGTTGGCTAAGTGATTGAATCTTTGCCTTGGTATTGTTGCGATCTAACCTATTATTGGGAATCGGTCCTGCGCTTGTCCTATCATACCTTCTTCTTGTATATGAAATAGTGGACTTCACTAACTCAATTCTTAGGAAATCGCGAATCAGATCATTTGTTCTTAACTCAACAAGGGAAGCACAAGCCCCCTCTTTTTCTTCTTGTTCCCAATTCACTACCAAGCAAGTTCGAACGAATTGACTATTCGTGTGATAAATTCTTTGAGTTAACTTGCTATTTTCATGAGAAATAAAATTGACAAGTCGAAGTTGGAGATTATCCTCTTCTTGCAGGAGATCTTGCGGGAAAAGTCTTGTTAGATTTGTCCCTTCGTCCATTTCATATGCGACTGCAGGTCGAACTGAAACAAAATACTTTTCCTTGCTTTTGATAATTTTTTTCCGTTGAACATAAACCCAATTTTTTCTTTTTTTTGAGTCCTTATAATCTTTTTTTTCTCTTTCTGGTGGTATCAAACTGGCGCCTAATATCTTATCCGCCTCTTCAGGAAAATAAATATCTCCGGAAAAGATTTTTAATTCCGTATGGCTTTTTTTTCTCTTAACTCGGACCAATCCACCTAATCGACTTCTTGCATTTTTTGTGAGTTGTGTATCCACTCCAATAATACTATTGTCAAGTACCTTTAGGGATGAGGATCTCGGCAAGATATGCAGTTCTTGAAGAATGAAAAAAAACCGATCTACTTCTTTTTGGTATTTTAGACTAAATTCTTTTGTTCCTCGATGCTCAATAAAACCCTCTTTTTTTAAGATAGAATCTTCCTCTGGGCTCCCATATTCGTCCTCTGAGTCTTCCTCTGAGTCTTCTTCGAAAGCCCGATATTCGTTCTCTGAGCCATCTTCACGGCTCCCGTATTCTTCTTCCTCTAGAGTTCCATATTCGTCCTCTCGAGTTTTATATTCGTTCTCCGGGTTCCCGTATTCTTCTTCTGAGTCTTTCTCTAGAGTCCTATATTTGGCCTCTAGGATCCCGTATTCATCTTCTAGGGTTTCATATTCGTCTTCTAGAGTCCTATATTCGTTTTCTAGGGTTTCATATTCGTCTTCTAGAGTCCTATATTCGTTCTCTGGGCTCTCATATTCTTCCTCTGAGTCTTCCTCTAGAGTCCTATACTCTTCCTCTCGGGTCCGGTATTCTTCCTCTAGGGTCCTATATCGAAATTTAACAATTCCTGAACCCCTTTTATCTTTTCTGTATCCTGGATCGTCAAAATAAGAAAAAATAGTATTTCTACGTAAAACACCCATAAAGGGTATTTCAATCGAAATCCCCAAACAGGATATTAGCTCTTTTTCTTGTTCGTGATGATATTGTAATGGAATGACGAACCTATTTCTTCGCTTTTTCGCCAACAAATCCGAATTATCTTGAGGAATAGAAGGATAGACTAAATTCCAATGATTGTTGGACATGATTCGATCTGGCGTTAAATAATCAAGAATTTCCTTATCTTTTTTACCAAAAGTATCCAACAGTCTATGGCTTACTTGATCATTAGCCATTGATAGGTCAAAGATATATCTTCCGTCAAGAGAAAAATAATAAGTATTCATTTGATCTTGATCCTTGTGCAGCGAAAAGGATGCTATACCGGATCTGCACATACTTACTGACAATATCCATAAATGGCTTGTTTTTGGTAATCGACGAAGATTACCATATTGATATTCGGGCGCATGGTAAACATCAGTACTCCAGTGCATTTCCCCGTCTGATTCGGAATAAATATGCTTTTGTACCTTTTCTTTAAAATGCAAAGTGGATGTTCCGGCACGAATCTCCGCTATTATTTGTTCGGATTCTACGTATTGATCATTTTGCACTAGAATCAGGCTTTTTAACGGAATATTCACACTATGTAGAATATCCTGACTCTGAATAGTTACACGCAAGTCTATATAGCATAGAAAAGCAGGCTGCCCATGACGGGTACGTGTGGGGTGAACCAAATCCTCATTGAATTGGATTTTTCCATTCGAGGGGGATCGTACAAGGTCGGCAGTACCCCCTGTGAATACTCCACCAGTATGAAAAGTTCTTAATGTTAGTTGAGTCCCAGGCTCCCCAATTGATTGACCCGCAATAATACCTACAGCTTCTCCCAATTCGACCAGATCGCCATGAGTGGGACTCCGCCCATAACATAATTGACAGATCCAAGATGTGCTCCGGCAAGTAAAAGGGGTTCTAATATATATCGGTTGTGCCCAAAACGGTTGTGCTCGAAAGCCTGTTATGAATCGATTGACTAATCCAATTCCAATATCTTGATTTCGAGCAGCAATGCATCGTGAACCGATATACATATCGTCTGCTAATACACGACCAATTAGTGTTTGGGCAAAAAGTTTTTCTGTCATCCCATTTTGAGGACTCACAGAACTACCTCGGATAGTACCACAATCTCTTCTACGCACAATAATATGTTGAACTACTTCAACAAGTCTGCGTGTAAGATATCCAGCATCGGCTGTTCGTACAGCCGTATCTACAACTCCTTTGCGGGCTCCGTAGCAGGAAATTATATATTCTGTCAAAGAAAGTCCCTCGCGTAAATTGCTTTGAATAGGTAAATCAATCATTTGTCCTTGAGGATCCGCCATTAACCCTCTCATCCCTACTAATTGGTGTACCTGAGATGCATTTCCTCTGGCTCCTGAAAAAGACATTAGATAGACTGGATTAGAAGGATCTGTTATCCGAAAATTCGAATTCATTTCTTGTTTCAAATATTCACTTGTAGCATACCATACTTCAACGGATTGGCGTAATTTTTCTACTGCGTGTACAGCCCCATAATAATAGTGTTTCTCCAAAAGAAAACTCTGTTGTTCTGCATCTTGGACTAACCATCCTTTAGAGGGTATTGTTAAAAGATCCTCGATTCCTAAAGAAATCGATGTAGTAGTAGCTTGATGGAAGCCCAGAGCTTTTATTTGATCCAGTATATGGGATGTATATCCCATTCCGAAATGATCTATTAATCTGCTAATAAGTCGTTTCATAGCAGTTCCGTCTATCTCTTTATTATGAAAGACCAGGTTGGCCCGTTCCGCCATACATAAGTACCCCCTTTTTTGACTGAGTAGGATTCGACAATTGCTGAGTAGGATTCGACAATAGGCCTGAGTCAGTGATTCGAAAACTTAATTTACCCCCTTTCCTCAATCTCAATCTGAATTTGCGTGGCAAAAAAGATGGTACTAGCGAAATCGGAATGCCCCCCGAAAGGGGCATCGCCGAATCTAACTTCCTTGTTTAGATTTAGATAGTGTATGAATAGGCCCGACTAAATCCTTGTAAGGCTTCCTCTATTTCTCGATAAAAAGAAATATGACCAAGAGTGGTTCGAATGTATATAGAACGGGTTTCTTTTTTTCTATTTCCGACTATTAGATAGTGGGCATAAATCTCATGATAAGTCCCAAAAGATTCATATTGAACTTCAATCGGAACTTCTCTTGATCCAATGACGCGTTGATCTAGTTTCCATCGGAGCCACAAGGGACTGTTTAAACCAATTCGTTTCTGTCTATAAGCTCCCAGTGCATCATAGGAACTAGAAAAAAGGGGTTCTTTATCTTTCGTATAATTATTATTATTGTAATTTACTTTTTTATTTGGATAGTTTCCGCAACTATTATATCTATTTGCACAAATACCTCGACGATTTCCAATCGTTAATACATAAAGTCCGATAAGCATGTCTTGGGTTGGCACGCAAATAGGATCTCCAATAGCGGGAGACAGGAGATTCATATGAGAAAACATAAGTAAACGGGCTTCTGCTTGAGCTTCCAAGGATAAAGGTAGATGAACAGCCATTTGATCCCCATCAAAGTCCGCATTGAAACCCTTACATACTAATGGATGTAAACAAATAGTACGCCCCTCTACTAAAGTGGGTTGGAAGGCCTGTATGCCTAATCTATGCAGGGTAGGTGCTCTGTTCAACAGTACAGGATGCCCCCGCATAACTTCTTGAAGTATTTCCCATACAATGGGTTCCTTTTCCCAAATTTTCCTTTTAGCAATCCTGACATTAGAAGTAGCACGTTTCGTGATTAAATCGCGAATTACAAATAGCTGAAAAAGCTTTATTGCTATCTCTAGAGGTAATCCACATTGATGTAGTGAAAGCGAAGGACCCACAACAATGACAGAACGCCCCGAGTAATCGACCCGTTTCCCAAGCAGAGTCTCGCGAAACCTTCCCTCTTTACCCTCAATTACATCTGAAAGGGACTTGTATACTTTATTGTGACCATCCCTCGTTGGTTGCCCACGAGACCCACTATCAAGAAGTGTATCCACGGCTTCTTGTACCAATTTTTCCTGGCACATTACTAAATCTGCTGGCGCTAATTCACTTCTTTTTAATAGATAGGCAAGGTTGTTGTTCCGACGGATAACTCTCTTATAAAGTTCATTAATATCCGAAGTCACTACTTTATCCCCAGACCTATAAACAATGGGTCTCAATTCGGGAGGAAGGACCGGTAATAAGCACAAAACCATCCATTCGGGTTCTACATTTGTTTGAATAAAATGTTTCGCCAATTGCATTCGTCTAATTAAAAAAACTTTTCTTATTCGTCTTTTTCTATCTTCCCATTCATCTCCACTATACCCCTCGTCTTCTAATTCCTTCCATTCAACTAAGGAATTCTCTATAATAATTCGCAAATCCAAATCTGCTAATTGTTCTCTAATAGCACCTGCTCCTGTCTCAATTTCCCGATTTCGAAATGTTGCAAAGCCTGGGGTAGAAAAAAAGGGAGAAATGCTGTGGTTACAGGATGAAATTTCATCTTCGAATAAACCTCGTAATCGTAAGAAAGTAGGTTTTTTAGCGCTGGGCCTAGCAAAAGAGAAATCGCCGTATACAAGGCCTTCCAATTTCTTAAGAGGTTTATCTAAAAGATTCGCGATATAACTAGGAAGACCTTTCAAATACCACACATGAGTCACTGGACATGCCAGTTTGATGTATCCCATTTGATATCTTCGTATCCGAGAATCAACAAATTCTACCCCGCATTTTTGACAAAATCTTTCGTCTTCGTTTTCAGCTACGCTCGCTTGAGAATTTCCACAAGCACAAATTCCGCTTTTTATGGGCCCAAAGATTCTTTCGCAAAACAACCCATCTTTTTCTGGTTTATCAGTTTTATAATGAAAAGTGGAAGGTCTTGTGACTTCGCCAACGACTTCCCCATTAGGTAGGATTTTGTTAGCCCAAGCCTTTATTTGTTGAGGGGAAACGAGCCCAATTTGAAGTAGTTTATGTTTATATTGGTCAATCATAAAATAGAAATAAGAAAAGAATTTATATTTATTCTGATCAAACATCCTCCCTATTAACCTGAAAGTTCTTCTCAGATACAAGGAAATGGTTCAGTTCTAGAGCCAAAGATCGTAGTTCTCGAACGAGCACTCGAAAAGATTCTGGAGGATCTTCGTGATTAGGCACTCTTTTTCCCCAGATTGTAGCATTAAGTATTTCTTGGCGAGCTATAAGATGATCAGATTTATAAGTAAGTATCTCTTGTAAAATATGAGCAACACCAAATCCTTCTAAAGCCCAAACTTCCATTTCTCCTACTCGTTGTCCCCCTTGTTTGGCTCTTCCTCTAACGGGTTGTTGGGTAACAAGTGAGTAGGGCCCAGTAGAACGTCCATGGATTTTCTCATCAACTTGATGAATTAATTTTAAAATATAGGACTTTCCTATTAGAACAGGTTGTTCGAAGGGATCTCCTGTTCTTCCATCAAATATTCTGCTTTTTCCCGGGTACTCGGGTTCAAATACCCATGGATTTTTTGTTTGTTTACTAGCTTCATATAATTCCGAAAACACAAGTTTTCTTGAAGCCTCTTGCTCGTATCTTTCATCAAAGGGTGCTATTCTATAATGTTTCTTTAGCAGATCCCCTGCTAATCCGAGCGAGCTTTCAAATATTTGTCCCACATTCATTCGTGAGGGTACTCCTAGGGGATTGAAGACCATATCAACAGGTGTTCCATCTTGCAAATAGGGCATATCTTGCCTAGGCAAAATTTTGGAAATGATCCCCTTATTCCCGTGTCTTCCTGCTACTTTATCCCCAACTTTGATTTCACGTTTCTGTAAAATATATACACGAACCATTATGTCGAGGGGGTCCCTCTGGATCCATTTCACATCGATAACGCGCCCTCTTCCACCTATAGGCAGTTTGAGAGAAGTTTCTTTTGAAGTGGATACCTCAAGACCAAAAATGGCCCGTAATAATCCAGCTTCCGCGATATACGAGGATTCGCTCGCTATCTGAGGCGTTAATTTACCTACTAAAATATCACCTGTTTCTACCCAGGATCCCAACCTCACAACTCCATTTCTGTCCAAATTGCGGAGTAAATGTTCTTCTAGATGTGGTATTTCTTTAGTGATTTTTTCAGCGGAGCCTTGGCTTGTCGTATCCGTCTGAATTTCATATTTTCGGATGTGAAAAGAAGTATAAATATCCTCATATACCAAACGTTCGCTAATTAGTACCGCGTCTTCAAAATTGTAACCCTCCCACGGCATATAAGCTACTAAAACGTTTTTTCCTAAAGCGAGTTCTCCACCAACTGTAGCCGCTCCCTCCGCTAAAATTTGCCCTTTTTTAATGGATTTACCCCGCGGAACCCGAGGTTTTTGGTGCATACAAGTATTTTTGTTAGAGCGCCGATGGGCAACTAAAGGAATACTTATAGTCTTCCCACTACTTGATAAAAGTATCTTGTGACTATCACTAGAAATGATCTTTCCCTCGCGTTCGGCTATAATGGAAACCCTCGAATCTAGAGCTGTTTGGCGTTCCAATCCAGTTCCAACAATGCACTTCTCTGATCGAGAAAGTGGAACTGCTTGGCGCTGCATATTCGAACTCATTAAAGCCCGATTCGCATCATTATGCTCAATAAAAGGAATGAGAGAACCTCCAATAGAAAAATATTGGAAAGGAAAAATACTTCTAACATGAATCTGTTCCCATGCAATAGTCAGGAATTCTTGACGGTATCTAGCTGGAACAACTTGTTCTTCCTGAATACCCTGATTCAAGGACAAAGAATTTCCTGCTGCTATCATATAATATTCATCTCTATTTGGTGATAAATAAACCACCTGTCTCTCATTTTTTTCTTTTGCTGTCTCGGATATTTCATAAAATGGACTCTCTATAGATCCCCACCAGTGATCAATTCTCGCATGAATAGCCAAGGACCCTGTAAGTCCAACATTGATTCCTTCGGATGTGTCAATTGGACAAATACGCCCATAGTGACTCGGATGAATATCTCGGCTCCGAAAACTTGCAGTTCTCCCCGTCAATCCTCCAGGACCCAAACAACTCACTTTTCGCCCATGAACCGTTTGTGTCAATGGATTGGTTTGGTCAAAAACTTGAGATAAGGGGTATGTGCCAAAAAAGGTCTCATAAGTAGTTATTAATAAAATTGAAGTTGAAGTTGGAGTTACCAAAGTTTGTGGAGTCGGTTTCGATTGACGTATGAATACTCTACGAATAGTTTTTTGAACCGCATGTTGTAAACGGCCAAGAGCCAGTCCAAATTGATCTTGTAACAGATCCGCAACCGACCGAATACGTTTATTTTTCAAGTGATTCATATCGTCATCGTCAAGTATACCTGTTCCAAATTTCATTCCAATCAAATGATCCGTAGCGGCCAATACATCTCGTGGTAACAAGAATGTATTGTTCTGAGGTATATTAAGATTCAGTCTCCGATTCATATTTCGTCGACCAACTCTTCCCAATTCACATTTTTGTTGAAAAAATTTCTTTTGTAATTCCTCACATAAGGACTCCGAAAATACCAGGTCCCCACCTACACAAGCAAATTGTTGATAAAACTCCAAAATAGCTTTTTCTTTTGACTCAATCCTCTTTTTCTCCTTAGCATTCGGGAAAGACAAGAAAATTTCGGGGTAGGAAACATTATCTAAAATTTCTCTTAGATTCGAACCCATAGCTGATGATAGAACTAAAATAGATATCTTTTGTTTTCTACTCACGCGAGCCCATATCCTTTCTTTTTTATCAATTGCTAACTCCGATCTTCCTCCCCAATCTGATATTATAGTCCCGGTGTATATAGAAACTCCCTTGTGGTCTAATTCGGAGCGGTAGTAAATACCAGGACTTAGCAATATTTGATTGATCACAATTCGGTATATTCCATTTATTATAAAGGTTCCTAAGGAATTCATTATAGGAATGTTTCCAATAGAAATGCTTTGCTTTTGCACATCGAAACCAAAAATGAATCTCGCAGATACATATAATTCAGAAGAATAAGTGAGTGATTCATACACAGCATCCCTTTCTTTTATCGAGGGTTCTAGCAATTGATACCCTTTCGAAAATAATTGAAATGCAATTTCGTGATCTGGATCTTTAATTGTTGGAAACTTCTCAAGTTCTTCTGCCAAGCCTTGATTAATGAACCTACAAAATCCCTCGAATTGGATCTGACTAAATCCGGGTATTGTGGACATTCCCTTATTTCCATTCCGGAGCATCTTAATCTTAAGTTTCCTATTTATCGAAGAAAAATTCCATTATCAGCTCAATCTTTATCAATCCTTACGGATCAATCTAGCAATCATGGAATCTATATTCTGTTTACTGAATCACATGAAATTCTAGGGAACTCCACATACGTATTTCATATATGTATTTCATACATATCAATAAAGAGAATTTTGACGAAAGTTCTACTTTCGTAGGGGTAGGAATTGAATTAAAATGAATTGATAAAAAAGTCCTAGAAAAAATTCTGCCACTTAAACTTTATGATATTCTAATCAGATTGGATAGCAAAGATTTATCGTTTTATCTCCTTTCTATGAAAGAAATAAAGCCATAATAATTTATAAGCACTAGAAAGTTTGACTTTAGTTCGATTTACAATTTAGAATAGTACGCTTAGTTTTATTTTCAAAAAGAATTTGAAAGTTCTTTTTTGTTTCGTAGTAATAGAATTGCTGAAAAATAAAGTAGTTCGTTGTAGAATCCTAAAATAAAGTACTTACTTTTTTTAAGTATTTGCTAATCTAGTTATCCACCTATTCACATACCCTTTCTTTTATCGTAATTTCACTTGTGTGGGCCAAGAAAAGAAGGCCAGGCTATAATTTATATCAGAGCAAATTTCCTCTTTTTATTCAAGATATTTAATGCAATGCAAAATGAAAGCATGATTCCCTTTAGGGATATGTACATAAGGGGGATCCCTAGATAATAATGCTTTTTGGACCTGGAGTTTACCTAATATACAGGTTAGGGAAATTTTGATTCTATTTTATTAGGCTTTTATTCTATTTTATTATGCCATTAAAGGAGAGAATACCAATTTAAGAGTCTTTTACTCCTGCAATTAAAAAAAATTCTAGTTAATGGTTCCAATTTGTTCTGAATTTTGCAGTCTGTGACTGGAAATCCACTTTTGCTTCTTTGCCATTTCAATAGAATAGAAAAAAAGAGGTTTTAGTAAGAAAATATGGATGAATACTTGTTCTTTTCTCGATTTTAGATCGGATTTTTTGGCGGCATGGCCAAGTGGTAAGGCAGGGGACTGCAAATCCTTTATCCCCAGTTCAAATCTGGGTGCCGCCTGATCAATAAAATACTTAGGATTATAGTACTAATCAAACTCAAAAATTTCGTACCCCCGTAAGTTGGGGCAAGAGAATAACTAGGTCTGGCAATACTGGATTTTGAGAATCCATACCATAGTTATATCCTTAAACGAGGCTTTGTTTTGGCGGCAGTGACCCAAACGAAAGGGGGAACTACCAACAGAGATGAGGTAGCGTTTCCTTATTCTTTTATTAATTTGAATTGATTCGGGAATTTAAAACTTCCAAAGGGCCTTAAGTCTTTTTTCAATCTAAGATTGAAGAAGGTACTTTGCGAAGAAATAGCAATATCAATATACTTCGTACATGTTATGCTACCTACATACACTAAAGTAAAGGCTACTGATTCTGTCGAGAATCGGATTGAATAGGCTGATCAAAAATCAATTTCGGAGTTGTGGAGTGGATAAGGTCTCTTCACTCTTTCATAGAAAGAGAGAAAGTGGGGCAGTAGGGTTTAGGTCAAAAATAAACATGGGTAAAGTAGGTATCCAATTTCTCTCTTTTTTAAGGAAAGAGTATATTTATCATATTTTTACTTAATACTCCCCAATTCTACCAGAAATCCTATAAGATTTTGATAGGAGTAAATTCCTTTAACTGATTCATCCATAGTCTTAGAGCATAATTTTGACTCTGTACCCTTAATTCCACTATGATTATTGATCAATAGTAGAATAATTCCTTCATAGAAATAGGAGACATAATTTACATGGATATAGTAAGTCTCGCTTGGGCTGCTTTAATGGTAGTCTTTACATTTTCTCTTTCGCTAGTAGTATGGGGGAGAAGTGGACTCTAGGGATACTACTAATTAATTGCCCAGTCGAATTGTAGTATCAACTCTTTTCTTTAATTGATCATTTTATTTTGTATTAATCATTTTGGTAAACTTTATTTTTCTCTCCTTCTTTAGTTTTGTTTCACTTTTGTAAAAAACTCTTTTAAGATTAAGAATTTCTACTAGAAGTGACGAGTAAAAATAAAATTCTTTACATAAGAAAATTAGACTTTCTTACACCAAGCTATTCACAACATATCGCACATTTTCCATTTATACTCTTTTCTTATTCTTAGAATTTTTTTTTGTTCTTTTTTTTGAAGGATCTCGCGTGAAGCATCTCGCGTCATTTTTAAGTAAGAAAAATTCGCAGGTTTTTTCACTTTTTTCTTTTATTATAGTCTATTCTCGTATTATTTTTCTCCCTCCCCGTGGATTCTTTCAATGAGGAATTGTCTTCGATTTTTTTAATTTTGACTTGCTTAAAATTAAGTGGATGTAGTGAAAAAAGAAGTTGAATTAGATTACTATTTCAATCTACTAATCTTTTCTATGTAGATTCAAGATAATATAATAGAAAGAATTTAAAGTGTGGTAGAAAAAACTATATGTAGTTCTTTCTACCACACTTTAGGATTCCAACCAGATCCTTTCATTTAAGACTTGGATTTTTATTTTCTTTAATCCTTTTTTCATTTCTTCAATGATTAATTGGAATTCCAATTAATCGTTTTGGCTGGCTGTTTTTACATAAATAATAAGTAAAAAAGCAGTAGGAACTAGAATGAACAATGCAGTAGCAATAAATGCGAGAATATTTACTTCCATAACCTCTTTATTTTATTTTGTTTTTCACAATAACTCGGGATGTAATCCCATGGAGAGGGAAAAGGGATCTCCCTGTAAATTCAAGGGGAGGACTTGCATTCTGATAATACTGAATCAATTTAATATTATGAATATAGGATCTATCAAATCAATTCGTGGTTGATAGTGGAATAATATAACATAGGAAGATCCCTTATCCATACTAAGACCAAAATAGGTTTTTTGATTGGATTCGGAACCACTCTATTTTTTATCCTTTTCGACTTTTGCTTTTCTATATATATATATGTATATGTATAGAAAAGAATCTTTCTTATCCAATTTCCCTTCCTTTTTCTTATTTCTTATAGTTATACATACAATTATGTATGTATTATATAACCGACTTTCTGTGGGTCACATAGACATCCAAATAAGCAGTAGAAGTAGAAGTGAGATGGATATTAAATAAAAAAGATCCAATATTTTATTTTAGGAAAAAGAGCGTTTGCTTGATTTTTCTTTTATTAGATTACTGTCAATATCTGCTTTTTGGGTCTAAAGATGAGAGCAGATTCATAAAAAAAGGTCGACATGGAAGCGGTGTGGTTTAACCCCCAAAAAGGAACTAATTATATTAAACGAAATCTCTAACAATAAACGAATACAATTTGTGTATGGATTGTATTCCGGTAAAATACCGGAACTCTATTCCTTAAGATAAGAGTCAAGTCAAATAGGAAGTTAAGATGAGGATGGTATCATCATACCATAAAAATAGAGTAATATCTTAAATTCTACTAATCCACGTATGATATGTATGTCTTTCCTTATCAACCAGAAGTAGTTAAAAAAAAAGATTCCTATAAAGCTCTCTTTTTATTGAGATGAGAGCTGCGAAATCAAAAAAGTAAAGTAAGGGGGGTTCTCCATAGATATTTGATCTTGCCTTCTGCCCCCCCTTTTCAGGGAAATTCTTGATTAAAAAAGGAAAGATGAATTTTTCCATTCATGGAACCCTAATTCGGGACTGACGGGGCTCGAACCCGCAGCTTCCGCCTTGACAGGGCGGTGCTCTAACCAATTGAACTACAATCCCTGCGGGGTGTATGGCATACCTATTCTTAAATAGAACCCTAAGAAGATTCGTCTGTCGTACTCTAAGAAATAGATGAATCATATACTACTACACCCACATAGGATATGTGGGTATAGTGAGAGTGGCATAACTAGTACGCCGCGATTTTTTATCCCTAAAAACAACCGATAATCAACCTTTCAATCAGAAAAACTGTTTTCTTTGTAAGAAAAGAATCGGAGAGATACGGCTTAGAAAGAAATTTTCCTCTTCTTTTCTCTTTATCCTTTATTTCTTTAGTTCATATTCACGAAACCCTAGATTTTTGGGCCGAGCTGGATTTGAACCAGCGTAGACATATCGTCAACGAATTTACAGTCCGTCCCCATTAACCGCTCGGGCATCGACCCAGGAAGAATTTATTCTAGGGTTTTTGATAATCTATGATTAACCTCTTTTTATAATACTCCCTACCCCCAGGGGAAGTCGAATCCCCGCTGCCTCCTTGAAAGAGAGATGTCCTGGACCACTAGACGATAGGGGCATCAGTAGACGATAGTGCTATAATGATAGTATGAGCAGTTTTTTGCAATTGTCAATATACTTGACTCGAATAGTATAAATAGATCAAAGCAAAGAGTCTTTCCTACTTTTCTATTATGCTTTCATAGGATTTTTTTTTTAGTTGATAGTTAGGTTAATTCACGGATTATCCCCTGTTTTTTAGGGAAATTCCTTTTAGTTTTAAAGGATATAGAATAAGAATAGATTAATAAAAGGATTCTAGATTAGTTCAGTACAGATATTGATTTGATTGTTCTAATAGAAAAAAGAGTCCTATTTCATTTATTTTTTGCAATTTAAACTCTGTGCTTCGTTTAGTGTTCAGACCAAAAATATGGGCATCTCATACTAAACGAAGTCATAAAATTCAATAAAAAACAGAGACATTTTCAAAAAAAAAAAGAAAATAAAGTGAATGAATTTAGTAGAAAAGTACTGTATCGGATTCGATCCGATGACCTCGGTCTTGCCGTGGCATTACTCTACCAATAAGGGAAAAGCCCTTTATCGGATTTGAACCGATGACTTATGCCTTACCATGGCATTACTCTACCACTGAGTTAAAAGGGCTTTTTATTCAAAAATTAGCCACTTTCAGTTACCTTTATAGATCTACTGTACTGCATAATGTACATAATAATGTACATAATATGTACATATATATCTATAATATGTAGATATTTTTTTATCTATATTGAGATAGAGAAGTTTATTCATGGTGAGGTTCAAAAAGGCCAAAAGGGCAATAAGAACTGCTGTTAAAAAAATGGTAGACTTTGTTTTTTTTTATCTTTAGCCTAGTCACTTCTCACGTGCTCAGAATGTTCTGAAGAATTAGGGCTTTTTTCTTCTATTGGCTGATATTATGATGAGAACTTTCTCCATTTATGTTTTATTTCCCTTAATTCTAATTGGGGATATAAAGGAATTAGCCCTCCTCATATACCCCTATGGCTGGGTATTCTATTAATTTTCAGTGATATACTTCTTATCTGTTTTGGTTTGGTGCGAGATTGAAACAATTTTTCACAGGCATTCCTTGGAAAAACCTTCGAGTTCAAAACTTTTCAATTTTTCAGTTTTGGACGGATTTGTTGCAGGAATTTCCAACGGGTACCCTTTGGAAATAGTACTTGAATATTATTCGAAGGGTGTATTTTGAACAAACTATATTGGAGTTTTATCAAGAATTTTATTCTAAAAAGCGGGTAGTCGAATTTGTACTGCAGAGTATAAAAATTATTCTACAGCACAAAAAAGAAAAGGAAGAAAGGGATTGATAGGTACTGTCACCTATATCTCTTAGTGTATATTGTAGGAATAATCAAACTATAGAATACAAAGAATACGATCCTAATCGAAATGCATACATTTGGTTCATACCCTAGTGGCATGGTAAGAAGAGATTTCTTTTACAGACTAGAGAGGGGCCATCTAAATCCTAAATTAAAGGCCTGCGATTGAAGTACCAACTACTCACTTTTCTCCGTAGGTGGGATTAGCTTCCTCCTCGAATGGCTACCCTTGACAAAGGGTAGTGTTGGTATCATAATTTACATGTAGCGGGTATAGTTTAGTGGTAAAAGTGTGATTCGTTCTATTAATAACTGAATTTGAAATGATATACTTAAGGCATCCTTAAGTTTTTTTATATTCATATTCCGATGAAAACTTTAGTTCTTATAAAGGGTTTAATCCTTTTCCTCTCAATAGCATATTGAGGAAGAATATACATTCTCGCGATTAGTATCCAAAGACTAATTAAATTTGCATGCAAAATACAAATTGGATTATGAGTACAGAGGCGCGAAGCATAATTTTGCATTGGATTAAGTCTTCCAATTGAATAAATATGAGTAAAGGATCTATGGATGAAGATACAAAAAAGTTTATTTCCAATCGTAACTAAATCTTCTTTTAGTTAAAAAAGAAATGGAAGCCCAATAGCTAAAAAACGATAGTTTTGGTTTACTAGAACCATCAGGATATTGTTTCAGCTCGGTGGAAACCCAATTCTTTTCCTCAGGATCTCTTGAATGAAATTAGGGAACGAAGTACGTAGATTAGATAGATATTTAGGAGAATTTCTATCTCCTACTCTATAGGGATCATCTAGAAAGCGGAGAGCTTTGGTTCCATTCAGACAGAAAAGCTAACATAGATGTTAAGTGGTGAGAATATCCATAAAGGAGCCGAATGAAATCAAAATTTCATGTTCGGTTTTGAATTAGAGACGTTCAAAATAATCAACCAACGTCGACTATAACCCCTAGCCTTCCAAGCTAACGATGCGGGTTCGATTCCCGCTACCCGCTCCATTCTGTATAAAAAGACTATTCTATTTGTCTAGACATGGTAGAGACTTGTATTCAACCTTTTTCGTCCACGAGTTTTTGGCCCTACAGAGCGGAGTAGAGCAGTTTGGTAGCTCACGAGGCTCATAACCTTGAGGTCACGGGTTCGATTCCCGTCTCCGCACTTAGCAGTCCATATAAATAAATGGACTATTCTATTTGTATAGATACTATTCTATTTGTATAGATACGGTAGAGGGCTATATCCAACCCTTTTTTTATTCAGCAGGCAGAAAATCAAAAAGAAATAAAAGAAAGGCACAGTCTATTCCCCTTTAAAAGCAATTTTCTCTTGTTTGTCTTGGTGA